CTGGTAGGGGCAGTATGAATTATCTTATATGGGACTTTGAGGGTAGAGTAGTATGTAAGTATTATTAAGTGGTTGCTATAATAGATGCTAATCATTTTTGATTTGTAATAAATAAATGAGTGGTGGTTAGGTTCGGGAAAAATGGGTTTTAGCCATCGGTGCGGACATACTGATGAGAGAGTCAATTTAATTTTTACTAAATAAGAAAATAAGATTCTTACGAAGATTGAAATCAAAATTGATCAGGGGGAGGATTAATAAGGATTTATTGCTAGGTTGTGAATTAAAAATTATTATGTCCATCAAGCATGGAAAGGATGTCTAACAAGCATTAATGGAACATGTAAAAGGAGAATATGACCTAAAGTCCAGCTACAATTGAATTGACTGGGACGGGGCCTCTGACGGCCAATGGTGAGTGGAAGCATACCCCAAAATAAAAAACCACTAAAGGCATGACAGTGCAGTTATGTTGGGTCACGGGCTAGAATGGAACTAATCCATCGTGATGTCTTATTTAAGGGGAACGTATGGGCGATAACGCATTAAAATGGCCTTGAAGTAGGAACCAAATGCCTGTCAAAGAGCATAGTTAGCTACCCCCAAGTTAAATGGGATCTCAGGCGAGAAGAGGGACACGTATTGGGCGGGTTGATGATTTCACGGAGGTAGGTAGATTAAGAGACAACCTAATGGAAGGGGATAGTCATCTGGACCGAGGAAGATTTATGACTGTATGGGGTATGTACCGCGAGTGAATCTAATGTACTCATGTTGTACTAAGGATTAGGTCTTGGGAAAGAATATTCATGTTGTAAGGGCAGTAATAGTGGATGTATAGGTTGATGTGTTATGTACTATGTGAGTATGTATGGACGTGCTTATATGCATGGGAGCAAGAATTTAATGTTGATTAAACATGATATGTACTATGTACTATATGCATTTAATGTACTGTACCATTAATTAATGTGGATAGTGCATTAATGCACGAATTACATAGGCATAAGAATGGGGGAAAATTACAATAGGCACAAGAGTGTCAGATTGGTGGGGAATTGGTCGAGTATAGCATCAGGGAGTAGTTTAGAGAGAATATCAGCTTTGGGAGTTGAAGGCGGAATTTATGTTTCTTCCCTGAAGGATGCCCTAGGAAGCGCTAAGGCTTCATTTTTGGTTTACAAGACCAAAGTAATGGGTTATACTACTGGGGCTCTTCATTTAAGGAGTTTATTCTCGAGTATGCTGATGCTGGGGAGGGCGAAGAGAATAAGTGTGAAATAGAGGATGGATGCTACTTGACCAATGATGATAAAAGGGTATTCAACTGGCTGCCCTCCGATTCAGGTTAATGTCAAGAGGTCTGCAACTAGGATTCAAAATAAGCATTGGCTTAATGGTCGGAACATTATGCTGCGTTGTTTAGATACATGGAGAATAGGGAATAGTATGAGAATAAGGATGGAGAAAACTAAGGCTAGTACGCCTCCTAGTTTATTGGGAATTGATCGAAGGATAGCATATGCAAATAGGAAGTACCACTCAGGTTTAATATGAGGAGGAGTGTTGAGGGGGTTAGCAGGGGTGTAATTGTCGGGGTCACCTAGAAGGTCTGGGGAAAATAGGACTAATATCATAAATAATAGTAATAGAAGGAGAACACCTAATACGTCTTTAATTGTGTAATAAGGGTGAAATGGGATTTTGTCGGAATCAGAGATTAGACCGGATGGGTTGTTGGATCCTGTTTCGTGGAGAAATAATAAGTGGATTATGACTAAAGCTGCAACGATAAAAGGTAGGATGAAGTGAAAGGCGAAAAATCGTGTTAGAGTTGCTTTATCAACCGAGAATCCACCTCAGATTCATTCTACTAGAGTAGTGCCAATATAGGGAATAGCTGATAAGAGGTTGGTGATGACTGTTGCACCTCAGAAAGATATTTGTCCTCATGGTAGGACATAGCCTATAAAAGCAGTTGCTATTACTGCAAAAAGAAGAATGACTCCAACATTCCAGGTTTCAAAATAAGTGTAGGACCCGTAGTAAAGCCCTCGGCCTACATGAAGGAATAGGCAAATGAAAAATAGAGAGGCACCGTTAGCATGCATGTATCGGATTAGTCAACCATAGTTTACGTCTCGGCAGATGTGTGTAACGGAGGAGAAAGCTGTTGCTGTATCTGATGTATAGTGTATAGCTAGAAATAGACCGGTTAGAATTTGGATTAGAAGGCAAAGTCCAAGAAGGGAGCCAAAGTTTCATCAGGCTGAGATGTTAGAGGGAGCAGGTAGGTCAATAAAAGAGTGGTTAAGAATTTTAAGCAATGGGTGAGTTTTGCGGATATTTGTCATTATGGTTTTTATAGTTGAATTACAACGATGATTTTTCATGTCATTGGTCATGGTTAAATTCCATGTAAAAATAATGACATATGTTATATATTTATTAAGTATACTATTTGTTCTAGGGTTTTTAGGCTTTTCTTCAAAGCCTTCTCCTATTTATGGTGGTTTGGGGTTGATTATTAGTGGAGGTGTTGGGTGTGGGATTGTGTTGTGTTTTGGTGGATCGTTTTTAGGGTTAATGGTGTTTTTAATTTATTTAGGAGGAATACTGGTAGTGTTTGGTTATACTACTGCAATAGCTACGGAGGAGTACCCGGAAACTTGGAGTTCAAATGTAGTAATTTGGGGGGTATTGTTGCTGGGGGTAGGGGTGGAGTTAATAGTTGTACTTTTGACTATGATTTTTGATCAGGTGGAGATTGTTGTTGAGTTTAAGGGTTTAGAGGATTGAGTGGTGTTTGATGCTGATGAGTTAGGGTTAGTACGGGAAGACTCAATGGGAGTGGCTGCTTTATACAGTTATGGTAGCTGGCTAATGGTTGTTGCAGGTTGATCTTTGTTTGTTAGTATTTTTATTGTTATTGAAATTACTCGAGGAAATAGGAGGTGATTGTTAATGCTAGGATAGTTGAGATTAGGAATGATAGGAAATATAGTTTAATTAAGCCTTTATGGTTTGATGTTAGGGTTGAGGCAGAGGACTGCGTATGAGCAATAAGTTTTGGTACTGCTTTTTCTATTCAGATCTGATCAAGGAGGGTTGAGGCTAGTTTTTGGCTAATTAAGAGGTCAGAATAGGGATGTAAGCGGTGTATAGTGATGGGAAAATACCCTAGTAGAGTTGAAAATTTGGGAATATATGAGTAATAGTTTAGTTTTAGATTATTAGTAAGTTGGTTTAATTCTATGGCGATAATAAATCCTATAATTGTAACAAAAAGGGCAGTGGTTTTTAGATAGAGAGGTATAGTTAATAAGGGGGTGTTTATAGGGGGAATGTTATGCGATAACAGGAAACCTGCAAAGATGCTTCCAATTAACAGGCGCTTGATAGAGTTTATTAGTTGGGGGTTGTTTTCGTTGATTGTAATAAGTGTGGAAAATCGAGGCTGTCCTATAAGGGCGAAGAAAATAATTCGTGTGCTATAGACGGCAGTGAGAGAGGTGGCAAGAAGAGTGATTATTAGGGCTCAGGCGTTGGCATTAGATGTATTTGCGGCTTCGATGATTAAGTCCTTAGAGTAAAATCCAGTTAAGAAAGGTATTCCAGTTAGTGCGAGACTGCCAATGATTAGGGAAGAGGATGTAAAGGGCAAGGCTTTAAAGAGACCTCCTATTTTTCGGATGTCTTGTTCATCATTTAGGTTATGAATAATTGATCCAGAGCATATAAATAGTATTGCTTTAAAGAAGGCATGTGTACAGATATGGAGAAATGCTAGGTGGGGTTGATTAATTCCGATTGTTACTATTATTAGGCCTAGTTGACTTGAAGTGGAGAATGCAACAATTTTTTTAATATCATTTTGGGTGAGTGCACAGATGGCGGTAAAGAGGGTTGTGATAGCTCCTAAGCATAGAGCTAGTGTTTTAGCAGATTCATTATTTTCTATTAGGGGATAGAATCGGACTAGAAGAAAAATTCCGGCAACCACTATGGTGCTTGAGTGGAGTAAGGCTGAGACTGGAGTAGGACCTTCTATTGCAGAGGGCAGTCAGGGGTGAAGTCCAAATTGGGCTGATTTTCCTGTTGCTGCTAGGAGGAGGCCTATTAGGGGTAGGAGGGGGGTTTCTGTTATAAAGAGTTGTTGAAATTCTCAGGAGTTTGAGTTAAGTATGAATCATGCTATAGCTAGGACGAAGCCAATGTCTCCGATTCGGTTGTAGAGAATAGCTTGTAGGGCTGCTGTATTGGCGTCGGTTCGACCATACCATCAGCCAATTAGGAGGAAGGATATAATACCTACCCCTTCTCACCCAATGAACAGCTGGAATAGGTTATTTGATGTAACAAGGATTATTATTGTGATTAAGAATATTAGGAGGTATTTGAAAAAGCGGTTAATATAGGGATCGGAGTGTATATATCACATTGAAAATTCTATAATTGATCATGTTACGAAGAGTGCTACAGGTGTAAATATCAGGGAGAAGTAATCTAGTTTAAAGCTTATAGTAAAATTAATAGTTTGGATAGTCATTCAATGTCAGTTAGAGATAACTAGTTCGTAATTAGAATTAATGAATATGAGTGAGGGGAGAGTGCAAAATGCAAGAGCGCATATAATGGATGTTTTTACATAGTTTGGGTAAGTGGATAGGTTATATAGGTTAGTGAAGCTAAGGAGGATGGGGAAAAGTAAGATGATAAGTGATGTAAGAGTTAAAGAGGAGAATAGGTTTATTACTTTTATTTGGAGTTGCACCAATTTTTTGGCTCCTAAGGCCAATGGATTACTTCTATCCTATAAAAGCTAAGAAAGCCACGGGTTTAGGCGTGGAGGCATGAATTAGCAGTTCTTGCATTCTTTCTTGGTAAATAAGAGGGTGTAATCTTCTATTATTAGATTCACAATCTAATGTTTTGTTTAAACTATATTTACAATAAAGCTGACCTAGGATGATTTTAGGGTTAATAGATAGTAGAATTAAAGGGAAGATATGAAGGAATATAAGAGTATTTTCTCGTGTATGGGTTGGGTTAATGTTGACTAGGTGGTAGGTGAATTTACCGCGTTGTGTAATAATAAGTATGTAGAGTGAGTATAGGGCTGTGATTAGCATGTTTATTCCTATTAGTATAATTGTAATGTTTGACCATGAAAAAGATGATACGATGATAAGTAGTTCTCCGATTAAATTAATAGAAGGAGGAAGAGCCAGATTTGTTAGGCTAGCTAGAACTCATCAAGTTGCTATAAGAGGAAGGACAGATTGTAAGCCTCGAGCTAGGATTATGGTTCGGCTATGGATCCGTTCATAATTAGTGTTGGCAAGACAGAATAGTATTGATGACGTAAGTCCATGAGCCACTATTAGTGCTGTTGCTCCTATAAAGCTTCATGGGGTCTGGATTATGATAGCCACGATTACTAATGCTATGTGGCTAACAGATGAATAAGCAATGAGGGATTTTAGGTCTGTTTGTCGTAAGCAAATAGAGCTAGTTATAATTATTCCTCATAGGGATAATAAGATAAAGGGGTAGGCTATAGTGCTTGTAACGGGATCAAGTATGATTGTAATCCGTATTATGCCGTATCCTCCTAGTTTAAGAAGAATAGCGGCTAAAACTATAGACCCTGCAATTGGGGCTTCTACGTGAGCTTTGGGGAGTCAAAGATGAAGGCCATAGAGGGGTATTTTTACTATAAAGGCTATTATGCATGCTAATCATATTATATTACTAGCCCAAGTAGGTGGTAGGGTGTCTGCTTGATAAAGGGACATAATGAAGTTTAGTGACCCTGTTGATGTTTGGATGTAGACTAACACTACGAGCAGGGGTAGGGATCCGATAAGGGTGTAGAATAGAAAGTATAGCCCTGCATTTAAGCGTTCTGTCTGATTACCTCAGCGAGTAATGATAATTAGAGTGGGAATTAGGGTAGCTTCAAATAAAATATAAAATAGAATTAGTTCTGAGGCAGAAAAAGTTATAATTAAGAAGAGTTGAAGTGAGATTAGCATAAGAATGTAAAGTTTTTTTCGTATTAAGGGTTCTTTAGCAAGATGATTTTGACTTGCTATGACTATAAGGGGTAGTAGTCATGCGGTAAGAATTAAGAGTGGTGTGGATAAAGAATCTGAGAAGAAAGTAGGGGAGAAAATTATATTGCTATCTTCAACATGGTATAGTGATGATAAAACGATTAGGCTAATAATAAAGCTATGAATTGAAGTGTTAGTCCAGATTAGAGAATTCTTGGAGAATCATATAGTCGGGATTAGGAGAATAGTGGGTATGATAATTTTTAGCATTGTAAGATATTAAGGTTTTGTACATAATCTATCCCGTAGGTATTAGACACTATAACTAGAAGAGCTAAGCCTACGGCTGCTTCGCATGCTGCAAATACAAGAAGAACAACAGGTAATGTAAATGATAGTGTGAAGTGGGCGTTTAAGGTGGCAAGGGTGATTATAATAAATATAGATAGCATTATACCTTCTAGACATAGTAAGGAAGATATAAGATGGGATCGGTAGATGAATATTCCTAATAAAGATGTGAAGTAAGCTAAGAATAGATTAAGGGTTACTACAGGCATTTAGTAATTATGATAATTCATAATCTAGTGAGTCGAAATCACTTGTTTTAATTTAAACTAATTACCATATTCAACTCATTCAAGGCCTTTTTGAGTTCATTCATAGGCTAAACCTAAAGTGAGGATTAAAATTAGTAGTAAGGCTATAGTTAATATGAGTGTGATATTGCTAGTTTGAGATGCTCAAGGTAGGGGTAGGAGGAGAGCGATTTCTAGGTCAAATAAAAGGAAAGTAATGGCGACGAGAAAGAATTTTATGGAGAAAGGAAGTCGAGCTGATCCTATCGGGTCAAAACCACATTCATATGAGGTAACTTTTTCTGAGTAGGTATTAGTTTGGGGTAATCAGAATGCAATTAAGATTAGGATGAGAGAAACGGAGATATTAATAAAGAGTGTAATTAATAGGTTTATTACTTTCCCTCAGGTTTGACTGAGACTAGGTGATTGGAAGTCAGCTGTACTAAATTATACTAGGAAAGTATGATCCTCATCAATAGATTGAGACATATAGGAATAGTCAAACTACATCTACGAAGTGCCAGTATCAGGCCGCGGCTTCAAAGCCGAAGTGGTGATTGGAGGTAAAGTGGAATTTTAATTGGCGTAATAAGCAGACTAGTAAGAATGTAGATCCAATAATTACGTGGAGCCCATGAAATCCTGTTGCTATAAAAAATGTAGAGCCATAAACACTATCAGAGATAGTAAATGATGTTTCTAGATACTCAGATGCTTGGAGGAGGGTGAAGTATAGTCCAAGGGCAATTGTAATGCTCAGGGCTTGGAGTATATGCTTGCGATTGCCTTCTATTAAGCTATGATGGGCTCAGGTGATTGAGACCCCGGAGGCAAGGAGAACAGAGGTGTTTAGTAGTGGAACTTCGAGAGGGTTAAGAGGATTAATCCCCACAGGGGGTCAACATCCTCCTAATTCAGGAGTAGGTGCTAGGCTTGAGTGATAGAATGCTCAAAAGAAACCAGCAAAAAAGAATACCTCGGAGACGATAAACAAGATTATCCCATATCGAAGACCTTTTTGTACAATTGTTGTATGATGACCTTGAAATGTCCCTTCACGGATAACATCTCGTCATCATTGATATATAGTTAAAATGTTGGTTATTAGTCCGAGTGTAAGTAGGGAGCTAGAATTAAAGTGAAATCATATAATTAAGCCTGAGGTTAAAAGTAAGGCTGACAGTGCTCCGGTCAGGGGTCAGGGGCTGGGGTTGACTATATGATAAGCATGGGTTTGGTGGGTCATTAGGTGTTATCGTGTAGGTATAGGCTTACAAGAAGGGTGAAGACATAAGCTTGAATTAGAGCAACAGCAAATTCAAGGATTGTGAGGAGAATAAGGATAATAAATGTGATTATAGCAGTAGGTGTGCTGATAGAGGTCAATACTAATGTAGCGCCTCCGATTAAGTGTATAAGTAAGTGGCCGGCTGTAATATTGGCTGTAAGTCGGACGGCTAGAGCCATAGGTTGAATGAAAAGACTAATTGTTTCAATGATTACAAGTATGGGAATAAGAGGAATGGGGGTGCCTTGGGGTAGAAAATGGGCTAGAGATGCTTTAGTTTTGTGTCGAAAGCCCGTAATTACGGCACCAGCTCATAAGGGGATTGCTATGCCTAGGTTTATTGACAGTTGTGTAGTTGGTGTAAATGAATGTGGGAGTAGACCTAGCAGATTAGTTGATCCAATGAATATGATTAGGGAAATTAGTATCAGAGATCATGTCCGTCCTTTTAGGTTATGTATGGTCATTATTTGTTTAAGTACTAGTTGGATAAGTCATTGTTGGAATGATACTAGGCGGTTATTAATCAGTCGATTTGGGGAAGGAAATAGGATGTTAGGGAATGCGATAATAAGAATAACAATGGGTAATCCTACTAGTGTTGGGGTAATGAAAGAGGCAAATAGATTTTCGTTCATTTATTCTCTCAAGGGGTGTTATGGGTGATTGTTTTTATATCTTTATGGGAAGGGCTTAAGTAAAATGTATGGTTAGTGATTTTAGATTGGAGTAAAATAAATAGTGCTAAAATCATGGAGGTAATAGTAGTAAATCATGTTGATGTATCTAGTTGGGGCATGTCATTATGAGGAGGTTTAACTCCTAATCTTTAACTTAAAAGGTTAATGCTTTATAGCTTCATAATGAATTTATAGTATAGATGAAGATCAGTTTTCGAAATGTTTTAGTGGGACTATTTCAAGAACAATTGGTATAAAGCTATGGTTAGAACCACAGATTTCTGAACACTGACCATAATATAAGCCAGGTCGGGTGGATGTTAGTGTTGCTTGATTTAATCGGCCGGGAATAGCATCGGTTTTTAGGCCAAGTGATGGGACAGCTCAAGAGTGTAGTACATCTTCAGATGAAATTAGCATGCGAATTGGTAATTCTATAGGTAGAACAACTCGATTATCAACCTCAAGAAGACGCAGCTCGCCAGGTTTTAAGTCAGATGTAGGAATTATATAGGAGTCGAAATTTAGGTCTTCATAGTCTGTGTATTCGTAGCTTCAGTATCATTGGTGACCTATTGTTTTTACTGTTAATGATGGATTATTGATTTCGTCTATTATGTAAAGAATTCGCAGTGAAGGTAAAGCAATTAAGATTAGAATAATAGCTGGTAGAATGGTTCAAATGGTTTCAACTTCTTGAGCATCTATTGTGCTAGTGTGGGTTAATTTAGTGGTTAATATTAGTGAAATAATATATAAAACTAAAGAGCTGATTAAAAACACAATTATCAGGGTATGGTCATGGAAATGAAGTAATTCTTCTATAATAGGAGAGGTAGCATCTTGAAATCCTAATTCAAAAGGGTATGCCATAAAGATATAAAGGAGTTTAACCTATAAATTAACTTTGACAAAGTTATGTAATGTTTTTACTAATATCTTATAAAGAAAGTCATAATGGTTATGGGGCTGGCTTGAAACTAGTCTTAGGAAGTTCAATTCTTCCCTTTCTTGAGTTTAGGCTTTCACATAGGTTGGTTCTTCAAATGTGTGGTAAGGTGGAGGGCATCCATGAAGTCATTCTAAATTAGTTGAAGTTAGTTCAACAGTCAGTACTTCTCGTTTAGATGCGAAGGCTTCTCAAATTATAAAAATTATGATTATTACAGCTGTTAAAGAAATAAATGAGCCTATAGATGATACTGTATTTCATGTAGTATATGCATCGGGGTAATCAGAGTATCGTCGTGGTATGCCTGATAAGCCTAAAAAATGTTGAGGAAAGAATGTGAGGTTTACTCCTACGAATATTACGGTAAAGTGAATTTTAGCTCATGTGTCATCAAGTGTGTAACCTGAAAGTAGGGGGAATCAGTGTACAAATCCTCCCATAATTGCAAAAACGGCCCCTATTGATAAAACATAGTGAAAGTGGGCAACTACATAATATGTATCGTGTAAAACAATATCTAGGGATGAGTTAGCTAGAACAATGCCTGTGAGACCTCCTACAGTAAATAAAAAGATAAAACCTAAAGCTCATAGTATGGCAGGAGATCATTTAATGTTTCCACCATGAAGAGTTGCCAGTCAACTAAAGACTTTTACTCCTGTAGGAATAGCAATGATTATAGTTGCAGATGTAAAATATGCTCGGGTATCTACGTCTATCCCAACAGTAAACATATGGTGAGCTCATACAATAAAGCCAAGAAACCCAATTGATATTATAGCTCAGACTATGCCTATATAACCAAATGGTTCTTTTTTACCAGAGTAATAAGTAACAATATGTGAAATAATCCCAAATCCTGGAAGAATAAGGATATATACTTCAGGGTGTCCGAAAAATCAGAATAGGTGTTGATATAGGATCGGGTCCCCTCCTCCAGCTGGATCGAAGAAAGTTGTGTTTAAGTTTCGATCTGTTAGAAGTATTGTAATACCTGCTGCAAGAACAGGAAGTGAAAGAAGAAGTAATACGGCTGTGATTAGAACTGATCAAACAAACAATGGGGTTTGATACTGGGTCATAGCAGGAGGTTTTATATTAATGATGGTGGTGATAAAATTAATTGCTCCTAAAATAGAGGATACACCTGCCAGGTGAAGTGAGAAGATAGTTAAATCTACGGAAGCTCCTGCATGTGCTAGATTACCTGCTAGTGGTGGATAAACAGTTCATCCAGTTCCAGCTCCTGCCTCTACTATCGATGAAGCCAGGAGTAAGAGGAATGAAGGAGGCAGAAGTCAAAAACTCATGTTGTTTATTCGAGGGAATGCTATGTCGGGAGCCCCAATTATTAGAGGAACCAATCAATTCCCAAACCCACCAATTATAATTGGCATGACTATAAAGAAAATTATGACGAATGCATGTGCGGTTACAATTACATTATAAATTTGATCATCCCCTAGCAGGGCCCCTGGTTGACCTAATTCTGCTCGAATTAATAAACTAAGGGCTGTTCCCACTATTCCAGCCCAGGCGCCAAATAAGAGATATAATGTTCCAATATCCTTGTGATTTGTTGAGAATAATCAACGGTTGATGAACATAAGTAGGTGGTAAAATGGCTGAGCAAGCATTAGACTGTAAATCTAAAGACAGAGGTTGAATCCTCTTTTTACCAAGTCCTGAGGTGAATTTTCATATTGAATTGCAAATTCAAAGGAGCAGCTTCAACTCTGCCGGGGCTTCTCCCGCCTTTTTTTCTAACGGCGGGAGAAGTAGATTGAAGCCAGTTGATTAGGGCATTTAGCTGTTAACTAAATTTTTATAGGTTTAAATCCTATCAATCTAGTAAGGGCTTAGCTTAATTAAAGTGATTGAGTTGCATTCAGTAGATGCAGGATAGAGTCTTGCAGTCCTTAGGTCAGGAATTAAGTACAGGTACTTACTTAGGGCTTTGAAGGCCCTTGGTCTCTATTAGCCTAAATTCCTAGTATAGGATTGATAGGGTGGGTGTGAGGGGGAGGAGTATTGTTGAGATGATTGTGATAGTTGTCATGAGGGGTGAGATTTTAGTATTTTCAAATTTTCATTTAATTTTGATATTATTGGAGGATGGGAATAAGGTGAGGGAGGTTGAGTAGATAAGTCGTATGTAGAAATAAAGATTTAGGAGGGCTAAGATGGCTATTGATGTGGGTAGAATGGTGTTATTGTTAGATACAAGTTCTTTGATGATTATTCATTTGGGAGAAAATCCAGTTAGAGGGGGAAGCCCTCCTAGAGATATCAGTACAATGAGGATAATTGAAACGAGTAGGGGGGATTTGTTTCAGGAGTTAGATAATGAGAGGGTTGATGTTTTTTTATTGTAGAAGAATAGTATAAATATGTTGGTTGTTAATATAATATAAATAAGCAGGTTAAGGATGGATAGTGTGGGGTTAAATGGGATAATTGCTATTATCCAGCCTATATGGGCAATTGATGAGTATGCTAGGATTTTTCGTAGTTGAGTTTGGTTTAGTCCTCCTCAGCCGCCGAGTAGGATGGATATGAGTGCTATGGTTATAATTAAGGTGTAGTTAATAGAAGGGGCGATTTGAAATATAACGGAGATAGGGGCGATTTTTTGTCATGTAAGTAGAATGAGTCCTGATATAAGAGGAATTCCCTGGGTCACTTCTGGGACTCATAGGTGGAAGGGGGCTAGGCCTATTTTTATTGACAATGCTAGTGTTAATATAAAGGAGGATAGATGGTTAATAGCATTAGAGATGGATCATTGTCCTGTACTATAGAAATTAATGATGGCTGCTATTATAAAGATTATGGAAGCGGTTGCTTGGATGAGGAAGTATTTTGAAGCAGCTTCAATTGAGCGGGGGTTAGGTTTGCTTATTAGAATTGGGATAATAGCTAGTAGGCTTATTTCCAGTCCGATTCAGATAAGTAGTCAGTGGGAGCTAAATAATGTGATTATAGTTCCTGAAAACAGAGTGAGGTAGATAGTAGCAGAGGTGAGGAGATTAATTAGTACGGGAAGGGTATAATCCAACATTTTCGGGGTATGGGCCCGATAGCTTGTTTAGCTGACCTTACTATTGGGGTTTAGTGTATTAAGGTAGCACGAAGAATTTTGAGTTCTTAGGGTTAGGTTCAAATCCTATAGTCCCAGAAATAAGAGGATTTTAACCTCTATAATTTACTCTATCAAAGTAACTCTTTTGTCAGACATATTTCTTAGGTTTGAGGGGGTACGCATGCTATAATAATTGGTAGGGAAACATGTCATATGCATAAAGCTAGTGTTAGGGGGAGAAAATTTTTTCATAATAGATGTATTAGGTGATCATATCGAAATCGTGGATAGGATGCCCGAATTCATAAGAATATGGAAGTCAAAATAAGAGTTTTAAGGGCGAAGCTGAATGTAAAAGTTTCAGGTGTAGGGGGGTTTAGGAGTGCTCCTATGAATAGAGTAGAGGTTAGGGCATTTATTATAATAATATTAGTGTACTCTGCTATGAAGAATAAAGCAAATGGGCCTGCAGCATATTCTACATTAAATCCTGAGACAAGTTCTGATTCTCCTTCTGTTAGGTCGAAGGGAGCTCGGTTTGTTTCGGCTAGGGTGGAGATAAATCATATTATAGCCAATGGCCACGTTGGTAAGATTAGTCACATGAATTGCTGAGTTGTGATTAAGGTTGATAGTGTAAATGAGCCATTTATAAGAAGGACTGATAGTAGAATAATGGCTAGGGTTACTTCATATGAGATTGTCTGGGCGACGGCTCGTAGGGCTCCGATAAGGGCGTATTTGGAGTTAGATGCTCATCCTGATCATAGGATTGCGTAAACTGCTAGGCTCGATGTTGCGAGGATAAATAGGACACCTATATTTATGTTGATGAAAGGTTGGGGTATTGGAAGTGGGACTCATATAGTAATTGCTAGAGTTAGGGCTAGTGTAGGAGCAATAATAAAAAGGATGATAGAAGATGTGGAAGGTTTAAGGGGTTCTTTGATAAATAGTTTTATAGCATCTGCGAATGGTTGGAGTAGACCGTAAGGTCCTACCACATTAGGGCCTTTTCGTAGTTGTATATATCCTAGAATTTTTCGTTCGACTAGGGTTAAAAATGCTATAGCAATTATAATAGGGATAATTAAGAAAAGGAGATTAATTAGGGACATGTATTATTAAGAAGAGGAGTTGAACCTCTGATAGTAAGGTTTTAAATCTTATGCAATTGCCGGGCTCTGCCATCTTAATAGGCCCTGTTCTAGGGTGGGTGGGGAATAGCTTATAGAATTAAGATTATATCATTTATTTTGCTCTAAGGCGTGAAAGTTTCATGGGCCTTATTTCTCTTGTCCTTTCGTACTGGGAGAAATATTGAATAGATAGAAACCGACCTGGATCTCTCCGGTCTGAACTCAGATCACGTAGGACTTTAATCGTTGAACAAACGAACCATTAGTAGCGGTTACACCACTTGGATGTCCTGATCCAACATCGAGGTCGTAAACCCTACTGTCGATATGGACTCTTGGGTAGGATTGCGCTGTTATCCCTAGGGTAACTTGTTCCGTTGATCAATAAGATTGGGTCAATTAATGAATAGGTGCTTAGACTGGTCAAGTCAAGGCTAGAATCATTCGGAGGTTATTTTGTGCTCCGAGGTCACCCCAACCAAAATCTTAAGCTTAAGGAGGCAAATTTATTAATCCCTGTAGGGAAAGAATGATAATGCTTAAGCTAAGCAGATTTAAGCTCCATAGGGTCTTCTCGTCTTATTGTATTATTCCCGCCTCTTCACGGGAAGGTCAAGTTCACTGATTAAAAGTAAGAGACAGTCTAACCCTCGTGAGGCCATTCATACAAGTCCCTATTTAAGGAACAAATGATTATGCTACCTTTGCACGGTCAGGATACCGCGGCCGTTAAACGCATGTCACTGGGCAGGCAGTGCCTCTAATACTGGTAATGCTAGAGGTGATGTTTTTGGTAAACAGGCGGGGTTAATGTTTGCCGAGTTCCTTTTACTTTTTTTAATCTTTCCTTTTTGTTGCACGCCGGTGTTGGGTTAACAGTCTGGATGATAAAGATTTAAGGTTTTAAGTGTAGTTATATGTCTGTTAACTATCAGTGAGTTATTCGGTCTGATATAAGCTTGTGCAAGGAGAATTATTTTCTTGTTACTAATACTAACATTATTGCATCTATAGGTTTATAGAGTAGTCCAGTTATATAATTAGGAGTTCATAGTGAAGTGTAGAATTAAGTTGAGTTTAGTTGTTGGGTTAAGCTTGAACGCTTTTTTAATTGATGGCTGCTTTTAAGCCAACTATGTGAGGTTTATGGTTTACTCTCTAAAGAAGGCTTTTTCCTTAGTCTAAAGAGCTGTACCTCTTTAGAGTAACTGTTAAATTTACATTGGGATTAATTATTCTCTCAGGTAAATTTAAGGTTGAACTAAAATTCTAATCTGGACAACCAGCTATCACCAAGCTCGTTAGGCCTTTCACCTCTACTAACAAGTCATCCCACTATTTTGCTACATAGACGGGTTCATTCTTTTAATTACTCATTAGTAGCTCGTTTGGTTTCGGGGTACTTTACTTAAAATCTTTTTGTAAAGTTTTTTCTAGTTAATTCATTATGCAAAAGGTAGAGGGGCTTATCCTTGCTTTATATTACTATTAGTTAAATCTTTCAGCTTTCCCTTACGGTACTATCTCTATAACTCCAAAAGTTAATTTCTATCTCCTATACTTTAATAAGGTAAATGTTTTGTTTAATTGATTTTCATAGTTAGGTGGGTTTGTTTGTTGGGTTAGGACTAGTTCAAGATATTCATAGTGATGAAATCTTCCGGGTGTAAGCCGGATACTTTGTCTTGTTAAGCTATATCTTGATATTCCAAACACACTTTCCAGTATGTTTACCTTGTTACGACTTGTCTCTTCTTGCATTTAAGGGGTTATATGTATTAATTATGTGGAGTAGTCTTGAGTGCTTGAAGAGGGTGACGGGCGGTGTGTGCGTGCTTTATTGCCCAATTCAGTTGGGCACTCTATTCCCAACTTACTACTAAATCCGCCTTGGGCTAGTCATGTTTCATGACGGCTATCGTGGAATGTTCTAGAGAATTAGAAAATGTAGCCCATTTCTTCCCACTCTATAGGCTACACCTTGACCTAACGTTTTTATGTAGAGTTATTATGCTTACTATGATGCCTTGTTAGGGTTTGCTGAAGATGGCGGTATATAGGCTGATACTGCAAAGAGTGGTGAGGTTTAACGGGGTTTATCGATTATAGAACAGGCTCCTCTAGAGGGATATAAAGCACCGCCAAGTCCTTTGAGTTTTAAGCAGTAGCTAGTAGTTCTCTGGCGAATATTCTTGTTAGTTGAATATTTATGTTTAGGGCTAAGCATAGTGGGGTATCTAATCCCAGTTTGGGCCTTAGCTATCGTGAGTTCAGGGGCTATAAGATTGCTTTCGTTTTATATTTTTATCTTGACTAAGGCATTTTACAGCTTAGTCAGAGCTTAATCTTATTTAGGGTTAAACCTTAATCACGCTTTACGCCGTATTTTATTAACTAGGGTTAATCGTATGACCGCGGTGGCTGGCACGAAATTTACCAACCCTGATGTTAGTATGACTTAGTCAAACTTTCGTTTATATCTTAATTTTAATCACTGCTGTGTCCCGTGGGGGTGTGGTATAGCAAGGTGTCATGAGCTGCTCGATAGAGCGTACTTGATACCTGCACCTTTTGATCCTTGTGGAGATAGAGGGCATTCTCACTGGGGCGAGGATACTTGCATGTGTAAGTCTACTAAAAATTAATAAAAAGGCTAGGACCAAACCTATGTGTTTATGGAGTATGAATACTCATCTTAGCATTTTCAGTGCTTTGCTTTAGCTTAAGCTACATTAAC